AGTACTCGGTAGGGATGACAGGATTTGAACCTGTGACATTTTGTACCCAAAACAAACGCGCTACCGAGCTGCGCTACATCCCTTTCAATTAGTCTACAGTGTTATTGTAGAGAATCCCTGTGTTCTTTTCCACATCTTTATTTCTTTCATTGATATACCAACTTGTCCTTTCCTCTTTTTTTTCTCATATCATATAAAAATAATAGATTGATATTATATACGTAGTGAAGAAATATGAAAAAAAATGAATATTTGTCAGTACTTCTCAGACAGAACAGGACATCTTTTTTTTTTTAAGGGCAAATTTTTACGGAATTGTTGTACATACATTAGGTATTCTACGTAGAAATACAAGTGTCAGTCATTAACTACATATACACATTTGGTCATATATGTATTACTATATATGTAAATTAGAATAAAATAAAAAAAAGAAGGAGGGCTTTAAATGCGAAATCTCAAAACATATCTTTCTGTGGCACCAGTAGTAAGTACTCTATGGTTTGGTTCTTTAGCAGGTTTATTGATAGAGATCAATCGGTTATTTCCGGATGCGTTAATATTTCCCTTTTTTTCATTATAGAGACCCAAAGGGGGTGAAGAAAATTAGAACTACAATTAAATATCTGTGACTAATCCCCTCTCTTACTCTTCTTTTTTTAGAATTTCTTTTTAATTATAAAAAAACTAAAGTGGATTCACCAGTCAAACTATGAACTTGGGGTTTCGGGACCAAAATTCAATTAAGTTATAATAGCGTGATAAAGAAAATGCAATAGTTGTGACAACAATATCATACAAGATAATTGAATGAAAAATTCAATATTGTACAGAAATTCTAAGTATAGAGTTAGAAATCATTATATTACTTAATATTACTATATTGAGAGATTGCAAGGAAATCTTTTATAATTGGATTTCAATTTAGCAACTTCTATTTTTTATTTCTTCTTCCAATCAAAAATTTAAAGGAGGTTCATGGCCAGGGGTAAAGATGCCCGAGTAACGATTATTTTGGAGTGTACCAGTTGTGTTCGAAACCGCGTTAATAAGGAATCAATGGGCATTTCCCGATATATTACTCAAAAAAATCGACATAATACGCCTAGTCGATTGGAATTGAGAAAATTCTGTACGGCTTGTTACAAACATACGATTCACGGGGAGATAAAGAAATAGATCTAACCGACCGCTCGCGCGTCCGCCTTGCTTTCCAAAGAAGACGAAAAACGACATATTTTATATTTATATAACAATTATTCTATATTAATATTATTTATAGAACATTATATATAACATATAACAGATCCTATATTTATTTAAAATTTAAATATAAAATAAACAATCCTTTTTTTTAATTCGAAATCATTTCTGATACGATCAAAATAGAATTAGGATTTTCAGGACAAGGAATAAAAAAACCATGGGTAAATCCAAGCGACTCTTTCTTAAATCTAAGCGATCTTTTCGTAGGCGTTTGCCCCCGATTGTATCGGGGGATCGAATTGATTATAGAAATATGAGTTTAATTAGTCGATTTATTAGTGAACAAGGAAAGATATTATCTAGGCGAGTGAATAGATTGACCTTAAAACAACAACGATTAATTACTATTGCTATAAAACAAGCCCGTATTTTATCTTTGTTACCTTTTCTTAATAATGAGAAACAATTTGAAAGAAATGAGCCGACTCCTAGAACTATTGGCTTTAGAATTAAAAATAAATAAGCTTGTTCTTGAATTGAATCAAACTAAAACTTTAATCCGACTTCAAATGCGAATTGACATTTTGTTCAAAAAATTTGAAAAAATCAATTTGATTGTTGTGTCGGAAGAAAAAAAAAAGAATTGGGGAAGAAATCCTTTTTTTTAACGTGTTTTTTTATTGTGACGATTTTATCGTCTTATATCCTATTTTACCATACTAAACTAATTTCTACTCTACCTTCCCAAATTAACTCACCCGGGAAACATTACACTGGATTCCTTGCAATCTCTTTTATCTTATTTTAAGATCTCGTTGGAAATCATATGAAGACAATTCCTATTTAATATAGCAATTTGTGCAAGTATTTTACGATTAAGAAGCAACTGCCCCTTGTACAGATTGTGTATTAATTTACTATAACTATAGTATAGTTTATTCGCTCGAATTACTGCATTTATACGAGTGATCCACAAACGTCGAAAATCTCTCTTTTGTCTACCTCTATCTTGATGAGCCGAAACCAAAGCTCTTATTTTCTGTTGAGTAATAGTTCGAGAAAGTCTTGAGTGAGCCCCTTGAAAACTTGCAGCAAATAAACGAATTTTGGTTCTACGTCTTCGAGCTATATATCCTCGTTTAATTCTAGTCATTGAATAAATGAAACTTTGATGAATAACTAATTGATTTCTTTTCTTTCAGTTATTTCCTTTACCTTTCCTAATTTATTAATAACAAAGCGGATTCTTCCAGTGTATAAAAAAAAATTCCAATGTCTTTTGCTACTATAACCTTCCTGACCACGATTTTTTCTAGCCTTTTCACCTCAAAATAATAAATTGTATTGATACTAGATATCAAAAACATAGTAAAGTAAATAAAAAAAGTAGTAAATTAAATAGAAATAGGTATAGTGGTTTCCTTCGTTTTTATGGTTGCTTCTTAACGGTGAGGTCCTCTCTATACACCGGAGCCTCCTCCCTCATTTCATTTAATCAATCTTATTGTTAACTTGTACAGTTTACACTTTTTGGCTCTACCCATCATTATCCAGTAATAAGTCTTTCACACAGAGACCCACCTATACAGTAACGGTATTTTTTTTATTATGAAGATTCGCTGAGTAGCTGACCTTGTTAGTCCGTTCTTGCAGGAGTCAAGAGTTAAGGGTATAATCTTTTTGCTTTTAAAATAGCATTTCCCCGCTTAATGAATACCATTTGCTATCAATGGGGAATTCTTTATCATCTTAAATTAGAAGTGTAAGTGATTGGATTTGTACCAATGTCAACCATAAATTAATTTGATACCGCAATAGAAGGAAGGATATGATAGATTTTTTTAGATATTTTACTTTTTCGTATATGGTCTTCTTACATTCGATCCTATATCACTTATACTGGATCAATTCTTTTATTTTTGCCTATGATCTGAACGAGTCGCACATACACCCTAGTACATGTTCCTCGTCGCTGAGGACATCCCCCAAGAGCGGGGGATTTTGTGACATTTTTGATTGGCTGTCGTGTGTTTCTAATAAGTTGTTTAATAGTTGGCATGTTGAATCATATATGAGAATGGGATGGTTTAGATCGATCCTAACCGGATAATTATGAATCCTTTTTTATTACTGTATTGTATTCATAGAATATTGTATTAACTTCAGTAAGAAGATATAATATCCCATTATATACTTGCGTAAAAACTCTCTTTTTTTTTTATTCAACTGCTACAAGATCAACAAGTCCGTGAGCTTGGGCTTCTGTTGCTGACATAAAAACATCTCTTTCCATGTCTTCGGAAACAACCCATAAGGAATTTCCCGTTCTTTGTGCATAAACCTTTGTCAGGGTTTCGCGCAGCGTCAGTAGTTCTTCCGCTTCCAAGATAAAATCTCCCGTAGATGCCATATAAAAAGAACTAGAAGGTTGATGGATCATTACCCTGATGAAATAAAACATAATAAATATAAATTATTATTCTATCTGGAAAGAATAATATTTATATAATAAAACGATAGAAAAAAGAGAAAATTGAACAACCGTACAGGCATCTTTTACACATTGCATACGGCTCTACAATGGAATTTATTTTTATACCTTTTTACCTTACATTGAAGAAATATAAATTTATAGGGGCTATCATATTCACATAGGTAAATGATCCAATAACCACCCTTCTTTTTGGAGTAGTTAAAAAAATACTACGATGGTTCCGTTGCTTTATATATAAAATTCCTCTGTTATTTAGCAATCCCAAAGTTTCTTTTTTTTTTGTATTCTTTCAGAATAAGATATATATTTTTAAGAGTTTTTTGGTGTGAAAACAAAAAAGTTTGTGACGCTGAAATGTGTCTTCCTGCTATATCAGATAAAATAGGAAATACCTTTTATCTCATACTACTCTTTCGATACATAAGTTAACAATTTTGAAAAAAATTAAATATCGAATTCGAAGTGCCATGCTATTATTACTTAATATTCCTATTTCATATATCGCGAAGGCATAGTCCTGTCTTCGTTTCTTTTTTTTTTATCTCAAACCAAATAAAAAACTCATTGGCGCCAAGCGTGAGGGAATGCTAGACGTTTGGTAATTTCTCCTCCGACCAGAATAAAAGATCCCATTGAAGCGGCTAATCCTATGCATATTGTTTGTACGGCTGGTTGCACAAATTGCATAGTATCATAAATACCTAATCCAGGGATTACCCATCCGCCTGGAGAGTTTATAAACAAATACAGATCTTTGGTATTATCCTCTATACTGAGATATACCATAAGACCAATAAGTTGATTCGAGATCTCAGTATCCACTTCTTGTCCTAAAAAAAGAAATCTTTCTCGATAAAGTCGGTTGAGTGGGCTAAAATTGTATTCCCTCGGAACCGTACATGCATCTTTTAATGCATACGGTTCAATACACTTCGCGAAAAAAAAGAATCAATGTGTAGATTCTAGTTTTTTATTTTTTTTAAGAATAAAAATATAATAATCACTAAATTTTTCGGACTACCTTCTTATTGATGTATTCTTTCATCGGAATTTAATCCAAATTACGATGTAATTTTCTTGTTCCTGAATGGTCTTCTTGAATTCTTTTAGGTTTATGCTCTACTCCGAGTAAAGATCTGACCGGTTTTGATTTGCATATATAGGCCAAATATCCACCTACTACTTCTTTTTTTTCAATGAAAATTGATTTCATGTCTTCCGCCAAATATGAAATATTCAATGCATTCATCATATTACTCAATTTATTAACAGTTTGAGATCACTTCTGTTTTTCTATTAGAAAATAGAATAAAAATAAAATATGATATTAACTAGAAATAATAGATCTATTACCAATTGGTTTTTTCTAAACGGAGCCTGGATATTTCATTTTATTGTTCGAATCAAAGCAACCATAAATTAGTATAATTGCTAATATTAATCTGTATATCCCCTAAAAAATGGATTTCTTTTTTTGATTTTATTCGTTGCATTTCACGCTCCAAATTTTTGATGATTCAATCAATCAATCGTTCTTGGGCGAAAGAGAGGATATCTCAATCGGGTAAGATAATGGGGAAATACCATATAACCAAATAGATCTGACAAGTCGCACTATACGTCAACCCACGATGCATCTTCTTCTCCAGGATTTCGAAAAGGTACTTTTGGAACACCAATAGGCATTAAACGAAAGAAAAATGAAGTACTATAATTTCACTTTGATGTGAAAGCGTAAAAATAGGTTTATTGTCTTACTAATATTTTATCTTTTATCCGGAGATAAAAAAAAAATAAGTTCATAAAAAAGTAAGACAGAATGACTAAAATAAATTTGTTAAAAATAGGTCTTTTCTTTGGGATGAGAAACAAATCTAGATGCAGTTACTTATATAAAATACTATCAACATCCTACCATTGCGTATTGGTACTTATCGGGTGTAGAATAAATCTGCTTCTTTTTCTTCCTACGAGCCAAATTGTTCTATTTTTATTAAAAGATTTTCTTACTAAAAGAATAGGACATATTTTAATCCTTTCCCCGAGATAATCCACTAAAAATGGAAAGTAAGGTTCATAGTATAGTTTTTTACAGTGCAATAAAGTTACATAGCGTCTATTTTTAATTGAAGGGGGGGTATTTCTATGGGTTTGCCTTGGTATCGCGTTCATACGGTTGTATTGAATGATCCCGGCCGTTTAATTTCTGTACATATAATGCATACTGCTCTGGTTGCTGGTTGGGCCGGTTCGATGGCTCTATACGAATTAGCGGTTTTTGATCCTTCTGACTCTGTTCTTGATCCAATGTGGAGACAGGGTATGTTCGTTATACCCTTCATGACTCGTTTAGGAATAACGAATTCCTGGGGTGGTTGGAGTATCACAGGGGGGACTCTAACGAATCCGGGTATTTGGAGTTACGAAGGTGTGGCTGGTGCACATATTGTGTTTTCTGGCTTATGCTTTTTAGCAGCTATTTGGCATTGGGTGTATTGGGATCTAGAAATATTTTGTGATGAACGTACAGGGAAACCCTCTTTGGATTTGCCCAAGATCTTTGGAATTCATTTATTTCTCTCAGGGGTGGCTTGCTTTGGTTTTGGCGCATTTCATGTAACAGGGTTGTATGGTCCCGGAATATGGGTATCCGATCCTTATGGACTAACCGGAAGGGTACAAGCTGTAAATCCAGCATGGGGTGTGGAGGGTTTTGATCCTTTTGTTCCGGGAGGAATAGCCTCTCATCATATTGCAGCAGGAACTTTGGGCATATTGGCGGGTCTATTCCATCTTAGTGTCCGTCCGCCCCAACGTCTATACAAAGGATTACGTATGGGAAATATTGAAACCGTCCTTTCCAGTAGTATCGCTGCTGTCTTTTTTGCAGCTTTTGTAGTTGCTGGAACTATGTGGTATGGCTCAGCAACTACCCCGATTGAATTATTTGGTCCCACTCGTTATCAATGGGATCAAGGATATTTCCAACAAGAAATATATCGAAGAGTTAGTGCAGGACTAGCTGAAAAGCAAAGTTTATCTGAAGTTTGGTCTAAAATTCCTGAAAAATTGGCTTTTTATGATTACATCGGCAATAATCCGGCAAAAGGGGGATTATTCAGAGCGGGCTCAATGGATAACGGGGATGGAATAGCTGTTGGTTGGTTAGGACACCCTATCTTTAGGGATAAAGAAGGGCGTGAACTTTTTGTACGTCGTATGCCTACTTTTTTTGAAACATTTCCGGTTGTTTTGGTAGACGGAGACGGAATTGTTAGAGCCGATGTTCCTTTTAGAAGGGCAGAATCCAAATATAGTGTCGAACAAGTAGGTGTAACTGTTGAGTTCTATGGCGGCGAACTCAATGGAGTCAGTTATAGTGATCCTGCTACTGTGAAAAAATATGCTAGACGTGCTCAATTGGGTGAAATTTTTGAATTAGATCGTGCTACTTTGAAATCCGATGGTGTTTTTCGAAGCAGTCCGAGGGGTTGGTTTACTTTTGGACATGCTTCATTTGCTCTGCTCTTCTTCTTTGGACACATTTGGCATGGCGCTAGAACTTTGTTCAGGGATGTTTTTGCTGGTATTGACCCAGATTTGGATGCTCAAGTGGAATTTGGAGCATTCCAAAAACTTGGAGATCCAACTACAAGAAGACAAGTAATCTGATACAATACATATATATTTCTTTTTGTTTTGTGATTTGCTAGAGGATACCGAAAAAATCTTGATTTGAATCGCTGTCTTTTTTTTGACTCTTGCCTTGCTCTTTCTTTATTCGGGAGACGATCTCAAAT